TATTCAAAAGGTCCAATAATGTATATATGTTGGACCTTTTGAGACAATTATAGATTCTGGGAGGCAATTCTGATTGGTCAATAAAAATCGATTTCAACGCCATTTTTTTTTTTTTGTTAGTTTAGCCAATTTATCATAAAAGGTAAAAGGGGGTAAAGGAACTATGTGTTGATTGTCCTCTAAATTTAAATTTTCTTCTTTGGTATGTAAAAAGGGAATCAATAAATCAATCAAATTCCGGGAGGCTTCGTGAAGTGCTTCTTTAGGAGTTAAACTTCCATTTGTCCATATTTCGAGAAATAGTATCTCTTTGTTACCATTTTCATAAGAATGAATACTATGATTCGCATTTCGAACAGGCATGAATACAGGATCTATAGGATAACTTCCATCTTGAAAGGTATTTGGCGCTTTTATAAGATATCCACGATTCTTCTCTATTTGTAATCCAATAACCAACTCAATGGGTTCCGTCAAGCTAGCTATATGCTGTGTATTATCGACGATTTCTACATAAGGCGGTAAGATGATATCTTGAGCAGTTACATATCCAGGGCCCCTGACACAAATAGATGCCTCACAAGTTCCATAGAGATTACTTCTCAATACGATTTCTTTCAAATTCATTAAAATTTCATGTACTGATTCTTGAATACCCATTATGGTAGAATATTCGTGTGAGATTTTCTCAGATTTTGCACGTGTGATACATGTTCCTTCGATTTCTCCAAGCAAAGCTCTTCGCATCGCAATGCCTATTGTGTCTGCTTGACCTTTCATAAGCGGAGACAGAATAAAGCGCCCATACAAAAGACGCTTACTGTCTGCTGCTGATTCAACACACTTCCACTGTAGTGTCCGAGTAGATACTGTTATTTTCTCTCGAACCATAATAATATTATTTGATCTGATTATTGAATCATTTATTTCTCTTGTTTCTCTTGCTATCTTGTTTCTCTTGCTATTGAAATATCTTCAATTTTTATTTCTACACACGTCTTTTTTTCGGGGGTCTACAGCCATTATGTGGCATAGGGGTTACATCCCGTACGAAAGTTAATAGTATACCACTTCTGCGAATAGCTCGTAATGCTGCGTCTCTTCCGAGACCGGGACCTTTAATCATGACTTCTGCTCGTTGCATACCTTGATCTACTACTGCACGAATAGCATTTGCCGCTGCGGTTTGAGCAGCAAATGGCGTCCCTCTTCTTGTACCTCGGAAGCCACAAGTACCGGCAGAGGACCAAGAAACCACTCGCCCTCGTACATCTGTAACAGTCACAATGGTATTATTGAAACTTGCTTGAATATGAATAACCCCCTTTGGTATTTTACGTATACTCTTACGTGAACCAATACGTCCACGTGAACCCTTTTTCGGTATAGCTTTTGCCATCTTTTATCATCTCATAAATTTGAGTCAGAGATATATGGATATATCCATTTCATGTCAAAAAAGATCCCCCTTCTTAGTTGTATATTGGGTCTTTAACGAGTCTTATTATCCTTGTCTTTGTTTATGTCTTGGGTTGGAACAAATTACTATAATTCGTCCCCGACGACGGATTAATCGACATTTTTCACAAATTTTACGAACAGAAGCTCTTATTTTCATATTTGCCACTCCTTACTTTAATTTTGAATCCATTTCTTGGAAGAAAATAAGTTTATTGAAATTTTCGATTTCGAATTGTATTCCTGCGAAAGAAATAGTGAAGTTGAAAAACACCTAATCTTTCGACTCTTTGTTGCGGAGTCGATAAATTATACGACCTCTGGTTGAATCATAACGACTTACTTCAATTTTGACTCTATCTCCTGGCAATATTCGTATAAAACTACGTCGGATCTTTCCTGAAACATAACCTAGAATCATATCTTCATTATTTAAACGAACCCGGAACATGCCGTTGGGAAGCGATTCAGTAATTAAACCCTCATGAATCCATTTTTGTTCTTTCATTCCAGGTAAAACCTCCTTGAAGTATCAACTAGTGGAGGAAGAACCCTATTAGACAACCCACCCCTTATCTTTTCTTTTTCACAAAAAAGAAGTTTCCTATTCAACTCGGATAATAGAAAGATTACCATATATAACACAAAATTTCTCCGCCTATTCTTTCTAGTCGAGCCTCTCGGTCTGTCATTATACCCCGAGAGGTAGAAAGAATTACAACCCCCATCCCGCCTAAAATTCTAGGAATTCTTTGATAGTTAGAATAGATTCGTAGACCCGGCCGACTGATCCGTTTTAAATTTAAAAGATTTCGATAAGTCCTTTTCCTATTCCTTCTATGTCGTAGGGTTAAAACCAAAAAATCTTTGTTGTTTTCTCGATGTTTTCTCACGTTTTCGATAAAACCCTCTCGTAAAAGTATTTTAACAATACTTTGGCTGATATTAGTAGATGCTACTCGAACCACGCTTTTTCTATACATATCGGCATTTCGTATAGAGGTTATTATGTCAGCAATAGTATCACTACTCATGATTAATTAAAATTATTGGTGCCTCCAAATTTGGATATAATCAACATATTTTTCTTTTTTTTTTTTTTTTACGTATTTGTTTATGAATATTAATATGAATTTTGAAAGGTATATACGTGAGACAAAATCTACTAAATGAATCTTAATCTATTTCTTTTAAATACCCTACTATAACCTATAACCATATCGTAGTCTCATTTTATAATACCTCGGGAGCTAATGAAACTATTTTAGTAAAATTGAATTGTCTCAATTCTCGGGCAATCGCACCAAAAACTCGAGTTCCTTTTGGATTTCCTTCTTGATCAATCACAACTGCAGCATTGTCATCATATCGTATTATCATACCGTTGTCACGTTTAAGTTCTTTACAAGTACGGACAATTACAGCTCTGACCACTTCTGATCTTTCTAGAGGCATGTTTGGAACTGCGTCTTTGATCACAGCAACAATAACGTCACCAATATGAGCATATCGACGATTGCTAGCTCCTATGATTCGAATACACATCAATTCTCGAGCCCCGCTGTTATCTGCTACATTCAAATGGGTCTGAGGTTGAATCATATCATTTTTTTATCTGTTTTTTACAATAAAAAGGTCGAAGAAAAAAAGAAATATTATTTGTTCAAAAAAAGAAATCTGCACCCGCTATTTTTAAGGCCTATTTCTTTTTATCCCGAAATGATGAATTGAGCTCGTATAGGCATTTTGGACGCTGCTATAGAAATAGCCCTTCTGGCTATATTTTCTGTTACTCCACCCATTTCATAAAGGATTCGACCTGGTTTAACAACAGCTACCCAATATTCGGGAGAGCCTTTACCTGAACCCATACGTGTTTCTGCGGGCCTTACTGTAACTGGTTTATCTGGAAATATACGGACCCATATTTTTCCACCGCGACGTGCATTTCGTGTCATTGCTCGTCGACCTGCTTCTATTTGTCTAGATGTGATCCAAGCGGGTTCAAGTGCCTGAAGAGCGTATTTACCAAAACAAATAGTATTACCTCGATAAGATATTCCCTTCATTCTTCCTCTATGTTGTTTACGGAATCTGGTTCTTTTGGGGTTATAGTTGATGGTTTGTTTTGAATTCCATCTCTACTACAGAACCGGACGTGAGAGTTTCTTCTCATCCAGCTCCTCGCGAATAAAATCAATTCAAATTAAAGATTTTGAATTCAATTCAGATAGAATATAATTTGAATTAAGATATACATGTATTTAATAAGTAATATACTAAATCATTGATTTCATTTAATCTATATCAAATCTATTATTAATTTGTATATCTTGTTTGTATAGATAACTATAACTAAATCTAAATATATTAAATAACTCTTTTTTTAAACTATTTTTTAGTCTATTTATATATTTTAGAATGTTAAAACAAATCTTTCTTTTGTTTTACTCTTTATCGTATTGGATTGACCCAATTTTAGCAATCCAAGAAAATCAAGTTTTCGCGGGCGAATATTTACTCTTTCAATTTCTATTTCAGTTCTATCATTACATTAGTTCATAACTTTTCCGAATAGATGAATTGGTCTCTGGCCGGTTCCGCCATCCCGATCAATGAATCATTTGAATTCATTTTTACTAAAATCTTTTGAATTCACAGGTTCCATCGTTCCCATCGCTTCTTACTTAATGGTTAGGTCTGAATTCTACAACGGAGCTATTAGTTCTTGAGTCAATAGTCTTAGTCTTTATTGGCTCGAAGCTCTTTATTTTTTGTTCGACGAGCAGATCCATTTAATGATGAATCCGTATTAATGCTTTATTACGCAGATTTTTTCTGAGATGACTCATAGACCTTACATATTGGAATTCTATATCATCAATTCTTTTTCTTTCTTTCTCTCATCCTTCCATTTATCCATACCCTTTCTTTTTTATTTCGATTGACAACTTAGAAGCAGATTTTTTAATAAAAAAAGATTTCAGTTGCTACAACAATATGAACAATATATCATATCTTGACTGGTTCTTTGGATCCAGATAATACGAAGTGATGAGTTGGTTATTACTTCTATAGTTATTTGTTTATACTATGGGGCTGTTTTTTTATACTAACCCTCAAAAAACCAACGAGTCACACACTAAGCATAGCAATTTTATCAAAAGATTCATTTAATTTTTATTAAACCTTATAGAATTATAATTGTTCATTTTTTTTATTGAACAGAAAAGAAAAAGAAGAAACTAATTGATCATTTTTTGTTCCATCGCTGGATAGAATGCAAAGGGAAATAAAGGTTTATTATTCCCCTTCTATAAAGATCCAAATTTTGATGCCTAATACCCCATAGATTGTTCGAACTGTATAGGAACAATAATCAATTTTGGCTCGAATGGTTTGTAGTGGAACCCTACCCTCTCTGATCCATTCAACACGCGCAATTTCTTTTCCGTCGATACGTCCTGCAATTTGCACTTGAATTCCTTTTGTATCTGCTTGTTCAGTTAATTCTATAGCCTTTTTCATTGCTTTGCGAAAAG